TTTGTCCCTAGATAGTTCCCTTTCCGTAAAAGGGATCTTTTTTTATTTCTGATTCAGCATTCCCAGAGAATTGGGGGGGTAGATAGGTCTTAATCAGCAACGGGAGATAGTCATTTAAATATCTGTGTCTGTCCGAATCTCATTAACAACGAATCAAGTTACATATGTAACCGATGTTTTTTTGACCTTTTTAGGTATTTCGTGTTTGGCTCTAATGAATAATTTTAAATCTATGTAACGATTGAGATGGGGTAATTCATATATTTTAGTCACTTTATGCCAAGATTGCAGAAAGATTACTTAATTCCAGGTTAAACAAAAAAAAATACATATAAAACGAGTAAATGCTTAGTTTAACTTAATATGTAATATATATGTATTGTTCTTATTCGATTTCGTTCTATTTCAGTGACAACGTTCAGTGACAACAGCCTTTCCATTTTTGTTAAAAAGAAATCCCTTTAATATTGAAATATTTAATATAGAATATCCATAACAGTGACAGTTGTTCAGTCTATCTGATAGATACGAAAAACCCCTACTCGTTCATCTGATTAATAAAATAAGAATCGAAAGAATAAGGACCTAAATCTTCTCTTATATCAGTCTTTTTTATCCATCTCACGAAAAAAAATTGGGTTTCTTGTTCAATCTATTTATCGGCTTTAAATCATTGATGATTCAATTCGAAAAGAAAGAGATATTTCTCTTTTTTTTTATGATGATCAAACGTAGTCTTTACTGTAAAACTTTATTCCAATAATGATGTCGAAATAGGAAACTTTTTCGATTATAAAAATTTTGAACGATTCCTTATGAGTTGAATCTTTGGTATTCAAAGAAGTCGCAGATGGGTCAATCTCTTCTATTGAGTCACTTGAAGATGCAGGGGTAAAAAGAATTCATTTATTCGTGTTATTTATGTTAGTTATGTTATTTCTATATTTCTGTTAGTTTGTTTTTTTTTTTTTATAAAAAAAGTTGCATTCATACAATAAAAGGTGGGGTCTTGCTAAGATTTCTTCAGAAAAATCTTTACCATCTATGTTCTATGTATAGAAGAAAAAAGGTATAGATTAATATGTCTATGTACCGACTGAACCAATGACTATTCATGATTCCATAATTGAATCAATTCCATACTGGCTCCAAATTAGAGGAATGTTATGGTAAAACTTCGTTTGAAACGATGTGGTAGAAAGCAACGTGCGACTTGAAGGACACGATCCGGTGTGGATTCTTATTCTTACATCCGCCATTTTATATAGGAATGAAGGTGCTCTTGGCCCGACATCGTTTGTTCTGTTCCACTAGAACCCCTCTTTTTGTTGGGTTGTAATGTAAATAGTACATGATGGAGCTCGAGTAGTAAAGTATTGATTCAGCTTTCAGGGGGCAAGGATCTAGGGTTAATGCCAATCAATAAATTGGAACAACTTCGTAAGTATATCATCAATATAGAAATCGAAAGGATCTGATTCGGGCAAGTTTTCAATTCAAAAGGAAATTTTGTTGGAATTGATAAAACTCTTTCGATTCAAAGTGTATCACGGGGAATCAACCATTCGTATGATTCTTTGATAGAAAGAAATCACAAAAGGGGTATGTTGCTGCCATTTTGTTGGAAGGATTAAGAAGCACCGAAGTAATGTCTAAACCCAATGATTTAAAACAAAGAAAAAGGATCCCAGAACAAGGAAACGCCGTTTCCATTGTCTCAACAATAACTGGATCAGAATAAAGAATCCAAATCAAAATAGATGATTGTATTTTAAACGAGACAAACAAAAGGGGGTTAAAGACCATTCAATAAATGAAATAAATTGCTTAAAGATTTGATTTTCTTTTGAGCTATTTGAGAATTATCCAACTTGAGTTATGAGTACAAATGATTTTTTCTTTTTTTTAGGAAGAACGAAGAAAAAAATGAGTGAAATCCTAGTCTAATTGATTTTATCAACCCTTTTGCCATTCATTAGAATTCTATACATAGACAAAACCTCGAATCATTTTTTCTCGAGCCGTACGAGGAGAAAACTTCCTATACGTTTCTAGGGGGGGTCTTCTTCATTTACTTACATCTATCCCAATGAGCCGTCTATCGAATCGTTGCAATTGATGTTCGATCCCGAAGAGAAGGAAGAGATCTTCGGAAAGTGGGTTTTTATGATCCGATAAAGAATCAAAGTTGTTTAAATGTTCCCGCTATTCTATATTTCCTTGAAAAAGGCGCTCAGCCTACAGGAACTGTTCGGGATATTTTAAAGAAGGCGGAGGTTTTTAAGTAACTTTGCCCTAATCAAACGAAATTAAATTAAGTAAATAAAAAAAGGGGGCAGTGATTCGTATAAAATTTTGTATAACTTTTCTATACTTTGTTTTTTATTTCCCCCCCCTTTTTTGCGCTCTATTCGTATCTATTTATCATTGCTTCTATAGAATCTAATATTTTATAACGACAAAACCCCAGTTGGTTGATCCTAGAAATGGAAAATTCTGG